AGACATTCTCCTTTATGTAAAAAATAAAAATAAATAGAGAAAAGCCGGCTATCGGAGTCGAACCGATGACCATCGCATTACAAATGCGATGCTCTAACCTCTGAGCTAAGCGGGCTCACATAACACAAATTGTGTATGCATATGAATTCTTTCATAAACTACGGGTATATTACTTATTAATTGTTTATTTATATTTATTAGCTCTTCATTTCATAACATAGTTTTCATCTCTAAAAATTCAAATAAATATAAGAGATAAAGAAATATTTATAATATATATATTATATTAATTAAATTAATAATAAGAATTCTAGAACTAGAATACCTTCTATTTTAAATATGTATAAATATAATCTAAAAATAATAGATATGTAAAATACTATTTCAAATACAAATATTTATTTCAATCTTTGAAATAATGACTAATATTAGTCATAGTAGATTAGATTTCAAATTGAAAAGAATATTATAATATTCTTATTATAATGAATAATGAGATTACAGGACAAAGTAATTTATATTAAAATATTAAATAATATATATTTATATAATAAAATAATTTAATTAATATTTTAATAAAATAAATAATATAATTAATATAATGTTATAGAATAGAATTCTACATTAGAATTCTAAAAAATTGGATGGATTATCAAAAGAAATTAATTTGAAATATATAAATAAGTAATTAGAAATTCGATATTTCTATCGAATTCGAAATTAATATTAATAAATGGATTTTTGCTTTTAGTTTTGATATTAGATTAGAATTATTATTATAGGGTCGGTATCTGTCCGCTCTAAGTAAAAAAGAATCGAACGTTCGAGTATTCCAAATTCTATCAAAAAACGATAGAAGGGGGGAGATAAAAAAGAGATAGATATGTGGTATATATCTATCTATATTGAATTGCGAATACAGAGATAATAGAATCATTTATGATTCGACCAAATATGGCTATCCAATATAGATGAAAGAAAACCAATATAGATGAAAGAAAATCAATTAAACAATGATAGAAGGAAACTTTTTTTTTTTTTTCAAAATGGGAATAGGTATTACATTCTCATAATACAAATGAAAAAACATCCTAATGAGATCCCAATCTCAAAGAAAAAAAGGGGGGATATGGCGAAATAGGTAGACGCTACGGACTTAATTGGATTGAGCCTTGGTATGGAAACTTACCAAGTGAAAACTTTCAAATTCAGAGAAACCCTGGAATTCACAATGGGCAATCCTGAGCCAAATCCTGCTTTCCGAAAACAAAAAAATAAAAGTTCAGAAAGTTAAAATTGGATAGGTGCAGAGACTCAATGGAAGCTGTTCTAACAAATGGAGTTGACAACATTAACATTTCCTTTCGCAGTAGGAAATGAATCCTTCTATAAAAATTCCAGAAAGGATCAAGGATAAACATATATATGTTTATATATATATATTTACTGAAATACTATTTCAGTTGATTAATGAAAATTAAAAACTTATTTTTGGAAATATTTCGATTCGATTTCGATCACAAAAGATGTGAATCAAATGAATTCCAACTTGAAGAAAAAATGTAATATTCATTGATCAAATCAGTCACTCCAACATAGTCTGATGGATCTTTTGAAGAAATGATTAATCAGACGAGAATAAAGATAGAGTCCCATTCTACATGTCAATACCGACACCAATGAAATTTTTAGTAAGAGGAAAATCCGTCGACTTTAGAAATCGTGAGGGTTCAAGTCCCTCTATCCCCAAAAGCCCCTATTATTCTCTAATTTTTTATCCTATATCCTCTTTTTTTTTTTAGTTGACATAGACTCAACTAATTTCTTAAAATGAGGATAGTGCCTCAAGAATGGTCGGGATAGCTCAGCCGGTAGAGCAGAGGACTGAAAATCCTCGTGTCACCAGTTCAAATCTGGTTCCCGGCGATTCATTTGTATGAGTATCTATTCCCATATTCATTTTAATGAATTTTGGGAATAGATATAATATATATTTATTAGTGGTCTTGATTATCATACATAATTTATCTAGGTGTCCACAGATATTCTCTTTCTAGATGAAGAAAGAATAGATGTATATTCTAGGTATATAAAGTATGTAAATGAATTATTCGATTTTGTTTCGCTTTTTTCTGCGCTCTAAAAAGAATGTTAATATTTCAACAATATTCAAATGGTTTAATTTGTTGGTTGAAAGACCAAAAAGTTGAATCTAGGCGAATTCAGAGGTTGGGAATAGTAAAAATTCATCTCAGATATATTACAAAAAAATCCGGTCCGTTTTTTTTGTATTTTTTTTGGTATTTCTATATTCTTCATTTCTTTGATCGTACTTTTTATTTTGCGGAGCCGGATATATAATTGATGTTGATATGTATCTTACATAGTTAATGATGCAGACCTTTTTCAGTTCATCCTATTGGCTCATACGAAATAAGTATCATTCAAAATTGAGATTATCAATGAATAGTATTGTATTTCTAAATTTTGTTATTTATAC